ATATTTACCTTATGTAACACGGTGGGATTATTTAGCTACTATGTTTACAGAAGCAATAACGGTAAATGCACCAGAATTCTTGGAGAATATTCAAATACCCCAAAGAGCCAGCTATATTAGGGTAATTATGTTAGAGTTGAGCCGTATAGCTTCTCACTTGTTATGGCTTGGACCTTTTATGGCGGATCTCGGCGCACAGACTCCTTTTTTCTATATTTTTAGAGAGAGAGAATTGATATACGATCTATTTGAAGCTGCTACAGGTATGCGAATGATGCATAATTACTTTCGCATCGGAGGAGTAGCCGCCGATCTACCTTATGGATGGCTCGATAAATGTTTAGATTTCTGTGATTATTTTTTACAAGGAGTTGTTGAATATCAACAACTTATTACACAGAATCCCATTTTTTTAGAACGAGTTGAAGGAGTCGGTTTTATTAGCGGAGAAGAAGCAGTAAATTGGGGCTTATCGGGACCGATGTTACGAGCTTCTGGAATACAATGGGATCTTCGTAAGGTTGATCCTTATGAGTCTTACAACCAATTTGATTGGAAAATCCAATGGCAAAAAGAAGGGGATTCATTAGCTCGCTATTTAGTACGAATGGGTGAAATGAGAGAATCCATCAAAATTATTCAACAGGCTGTAGAGAAAATTCCTGGGGGTCCTTATGAGAATTTAGAAGTCCGACGCTTTAAGAAAGCAAAGAATTCCGAATGGAATGATTTTGAATATAGATTTCTTGGTAAAAAACCTTCGCCCAATTTTGAATTGTCAAAGCAAGAGCTTTATGTAAGAGTGGAAGCTCCAAAAGGTGAATTAGGAATTTATCTGGTAGGAGATGATAGTATTTTCCCCTGGAGATGGAAAATTCGTCCACCTGGTTTTATTAATTTGCAAATTCTTCCTCAACTAGTTAAAAAAATGAAATTGGCTGATATCATGACGATATTAGGTAGTATAGATATCATTATGGGGGAAGTTGATCGTTGAAATGATAATAGATAGGGTAGAGGTAGAAACTATCAATTCTTTTTCTAAATCGGAATTATTAAAAGAAGTCTATGGACTGATATGGATTCTACCTATTTTGACCCTCCTAATGGGAATCACAATAGAAGTACTGGTAATTGTGTGGTTAGAAAGAGAAATATCCGCATCGATACAACAACGTATTGGTCCTGAATATGCTGGCCCCCTGGGACTGCTTCAAGCTATAGCCGATGGAACTAAGCTACTTTTTAAGGAGGATATCCTGCCATCCCGAGGAGATATTCCTTTATTTAGCATTGGCCCTTCTATAGCAGTCATATCAATTTTATTAAGTTTTTTAGTTATCCCTTTAGGATATCGTTTTGTTTTAGCCGATCTTAGTATTGGTGTTTTTTTATGGATTGCCATTTCAAGTATTGCTCCTATTGGTCTTCTTATGGCAGGATATAGCTCAAATAATAAATATTCTTTTTTAGGCGGTCTACGAGCTGCTGCTCAATCTATTAGTTATGAAATACCATTAACTTTTTGTGTGCTAGCAATATCTCTACGTGTGATTCGTTAAAATAGGATCTTTTTCCTCTAAAATCCATTGAATATTTATCTTCCTTTTCTTATTCTATATTCGGTTTGGTAAGTTAAACTAGATAGCTATATGAGTGAAACAAAACAGCTTATTAATTTGTAGTAAAAAGAAAAAATCTCATTTCCTACGTACAAGAAAAAATTTGAAGTAAACATAAGCAGTGTAAACTCTTTACCCCAAGGTTGAGATTTTTTTATTAGTCATCATATCTTGAAACGGGCAAGAATAAAGGATTCGCGATATGGAATTCCATTACTAGATTATTCCTAGTTATTACTAGAACTTATAATCATAAGAGGAATCCATCAAAAGTTAGTGAGGGGTTAGGAACACTAAAGTACATAAAGGATTAGTAATGAGGAAATCTAAGGCATTAGAGATTTTTCCTCATAAAAGGAATCATAATAAGGACTTGAAATTGGTGGAAATGATCAAGTAGTACTTTCTTCGGATTCCGATTCAGAGTATGTTCCCATTCACTTGTTAAGGAAATGGCTATTAAGAACGAATTAATCCTTTATTCCTTTTTTCTTTTTAAGTACCCCTCCCGGGGGAAAGAAGAATAGGACAAAAGATATGTAATGCAATACAAAAAAAAGATCTTTATTTATTCTTTCCTTACTCTATTCATATTCATACAGAATTCCTCATGAACTAATGCCCAATTCTTTTCATTTATTAATTGCTATAGTGAGTGTTTTATTCCAAGATTAAGTTATTGCTGGCCAAAGAAAAATTCTCATTATATTATAAAGGACGAGATCAATTCGGAAGCACTTTTTATTATTCTAGCAGACGGAATTCCTTTGGTCTAATTTAGGACTTTCTAATCGATTTTATCTTAACTAATTCTATCTATGCCCCAGGGGATAATACCGAAATGAAACAACCCTTTCCTTTTTTCTGATCATAGAGAAGCCGTATGAAGCTAAGGTTTCATGTACGGTTTTGGAATAGCGGTGGGAACTGTGATGTTATCATCGACTATGATTATCTAACAGTTCAAGTACAGTTGATATAGTTGAAGCACAGTCTAAATATGGTTTTTTTGGATGGAATCTTTGGCGTCAGCCTATAGGTTTTCTGGTTTTTCTAATTTCTTCTTTGGCAGAATGTGAAAGATTACCCTTTGATTTACCAGAAGCAGAGGAAGAATTAGTAGCAGGTTATCAAACCGAATATTCCGGTATCAAATATGGTTTATTTTATCTTGTTTCTTACCTAAATTTATTAGTTTCCTCTTTATTTGTAACAGTTCTCTACTTAGGCGGTTGGAATTTCTCTATTCCCTATATATCCTTTTTTGGATTTTTCCAAATGAGTAAAATGGTTGGAATTTTGGAAATGACAATGGGTATATTTATTACATTAACTAAAGCTTATTTATTTCTCTTCATTTCTATCACAATAAGATGGACTTTACCCAGGATGAGAATGGATCAGTTATTAAATCTTGGATGGAAATTTCTTTTACCTATTTCCCTGGGAAATCTCTTATTAACAACTTCTTCCCAACTTGTTTCACTATAAATAAGATAATACAATAATAGTAAGAATATTTTCAACACAAAAATTTTCTCAAACAAGAGAAAGAAACATACCTTTTTCATAGATATTTATAATATGTTCCCTATGGTAACTGGGTTCATGAGTTATGGTCAACAAACAATACGCGCTGCAAGGTACATTGGTCAAAGTTTCATAGTTACCTTATCCCACACAAATCGTTTACCTATAACGATTCACTACCCTTATGAAAAATCAATTACATCGGAGCGTTTCCGGGGGCGAATCCACTTTGAATTTGATAAATGTATTGCTTGTGAAGTATGTGTTCGCGTATGCCCGATAGATCTACCCCTTGTGGATTGGAGATTTGAAAAGGATATTAAAAGTAAACAATTGCTTAATTATAGTATTGATTTTGGAGTTTGTATATTTTGTGGTAATTGTGTTGAGTACTGTCCGACAAGCTGTTTATCGATGACTGAAGAATATGAACTTTCTATTTATGATCGTCATGAATTGAATTACAATCAAATTGCTTTGAGTCGGTTACCAATCTCCATAATGGGAGATTACACAATTCAAACAATTAGGAATTCGACTCAAAGTAAAATAGACGAAGAAAAATCTTTGAATTCAAGAACGATTACTAATTACTAGGATTTTTCTTTTTTGTTAGAAAAATTCAATAGTTCTTTACTAACTATAAAGAAAAACGAATAACTACTGCTTATTGCAAATTATTCCTGATTTAAAATGAGAGTATATTTTCGTGATGTGATTTCTAACTATACAACTTATATACAAAAAAATATCCTAATCCCTTTTTCCTTCCTTGAATCTTTTAGTTTTAGTTAGTTCATGAAAAATTTTATACTATTAATTTCTTCTTATCCATAATGGATTTACCTGGACCAATACATGAGATTCTTGTGCTATTTTGGGAATTTGTTCTTCTACTAGGGGGCATGGGAGTAGTATTACTTACCAACCCAATTTATTCTGCCTTTTCGCTGGGATTAGTTCTTGTTTGTATATCCTTATTCTATATTTTATTGAATTCCTACTTTGTAGCTGTCGCACAACTTCTTATTTATGTGGGAGCCATAAATGTCTTGATCATATTTGCCGTAATGTTCATAGATGGCTCAGAATGGTCTAAAAATAAGAATTATTGGACTATTGGAGATGGGTTCACTTCACTCGTTTGTATAACTATTCTTTTTTCACTAATGACTACTATCCCAGATACGTCATGGTATGGAATTCTTTGGACTACAAGATCAAACCAAATAGTAGAACAGGGTCTCATAAATAACGTTCAACAAATTGGGATTCATTTAGCAACTGATTTTTATCTTCCGTTTGAACTCATTTCCATAATTCTTCTAGTTTCTTTAATAGGTGCAATTACTATGGCTCGGCAATAAGAAATACTTAGAATGAGTCAAAATTCTTAGAATTTCAAATCTAAAATAAGTAACTAAAATAAATAACTAAAGAATCCCAATTTTGATTTAGTAAAATCCATCTACTGCCAACAAATACCCTCTTTTCTCTTTTGTTGTGTAATTGTTCTATTCTAATTAATTGAATCGGTTCAATTCTTGTCCTCATATTGAAATGAATCGAGATTGATAAGGAGTTAGTTAATGATGTTTGAGCATGTACTTTTTTTGAGTGTCTATTTATTTTCGATTGGTATCTATGGATTGATCACAAGCCGAAACATGGTTAGAGCTCTAATATGTCTTGAACTTATACTGAATTCAATTAATCTAAATCTCGTAACATTTTCTGATCTATTTGATAGTCGCCAATTAAAAGGAGACATTTTCGCAATTTTTGTTATAGCCCTTGCGGCTGCTGAAGCAGCTATTGGACTATCCATTCTTTCTTCCATCCATCGTAACAGGAAATCAACTCGTATCAATCAATCTAATTTTTTGAATAATTAGACTTTTGAATAATTAGACATAGAATCCTCTAAACAAATAAACAAAGGCGCACATATAATGATAATATAAAATTCAAATATTAAGATGAATAGAAATCGAATACTATTTTCTTATTATTTTATTATTTTAGAATATCTATTTTTTGAGTAGGTTATTGTATAGTATTCTTTTTTACTTATTGAATTTTTGCAATTCATTGATATTGCAATTTGAATATTGCAATAATTTTTATTGAAAAGACGATAGCCAATTTATTGGCTAGTTCGAATTCGTATGTACAATTCGTATAATTATGATTGTTGAAGCCCAAAATTCAAGTCTCTTGGCTCTTTTCACGCTTTCTCACAAACAGATTAAGAAATATAAATATATTGCATTATTTATTTGTTGAAGTTTGGATAAACCATTGCTTCGTCTGGTGCTTACAATACATATGACTCATATAGTACTAATTTCATTTTTACCAGATCGAAAATTTTTATGTTGAAAAGGAAAATTTATAGATCCAATGTCACATTCCGTAAAAATTTATGATACATGTATAGGATGCACTCAATGTGTACGAGCTTGTCCAACAGATGTATTAGAAATGATACCCTGGGATGGGTGTAAAGCCAAGCAAATTGCTTCTGCGCCGAGAACCGAAGATTGTGTGGGTTGTAAGAGATGCGAATCTGCCTGCCCAACAGATTTTTTAAGTGTCCGCGTTTATTTAGGGCCTGAAACAACCCGCAGCATGGCTCTATCTTATTGATACGTTACAAAAAACTCCACTTGAATCGTCTGATTCCTCTTTACCGAAGAAGCCTGTGCTCGAAATAAGCGAGCACGGGCTTTTCTGGTCAAAACGTATCTTGTCTTTATCACTTTATCATGAGTTATTTTCCTTGGTTAACAATACTTGTTGTTTTGCCGATATTTGCAGGTTCATTAATTTTCTTTTTACCTCATAGGGGAAACAAAATTGTTAGGTGGTATACTATATCTATTTGTTTATTAGAATTCCTTCTAATGACTTATGCATTCTGTTATCATTTCCAATTGGAGGATCCCTTAATCCAATTAAAGGAGGATTCTAAATGGATAGATGTCTTTGATTTCCACTGGAGATTGGGAATCGATGGACTTTCATTAGGATCTATTTTATTGACAGGATTTATCACTACTTTAGCTACTTTAGCAGCTTGGCCGGTTACCCGGAATTCGCGATTATTCTATTTCCTGATGCTAGCAATGTATAGTGGTCAAATAGGATTATTTTCTTCGCGAGACCTTTTACTTTTTTTTATCATGTGGGAGTTAGAATTAATTCCTGTTTACTTACTTTTATCCATGTGGGGGGGAAAGAAGCGTCTGTATTCAGCTACAAAGTTTATTTTGCATACTGCAGGCGGTTCCTTTTTTTTCTTAATCGGAGTTCTAGGTATGGGCTTATATGGTTCCAACGAACCAAGATTAAATTTGGAAAGATTAATTAATCGATCATACCCTGCAACATTGGAAATACTATTTTATTTGGGCTTCCTTATTGCTTATGCTGTAAAATTGCCGATTATACCTCTACATACGTGGTTACCAGATACCCATGGGGAAGCGCATTACAGTACATGTATGCTTTTAGCGGGAATCCTATTAAAGATGGGAGCATACGGATTGATTCGGATCAATATGGAATTGTTACCTCATGCTCATTATCTATTTTCCCCCTGGTTGGTAATAATAGGAGCGATGCAAATAATCTATGCAGCTTCAACTTCTCTTGGTCAACGAAATTTCAAAAAAAGAATAGCCTATTCCTCCGTATCTCACATGGGTTTCATAATTATAGGAATTGGTTCCATAACCAACATTGGACTCAACGGAGCTATTTTACAAATACTATCCCATGGATTTATTGGTGCTACACTTTTTTTCTTGGCGGGAACGGCTTGTGATAGAATGCGTCTTGTTTATCTCGAAGAACTGGGGGGGATATCTATCACAATGCCGAAAATTTTTACCATGTTTAGTAGCTTTTCAATGGCTTCTCTTGCCTTACCAGGAATGAGCGGTTTTGTTGCAGAATTAGTAGTATTTTTTGGACTAATTACTAGTCCAAAATTTCTGTTAATGCCAAAAATGCTAATTACTTTTGTAATGGCAATTGGAATGATATTAACTCCTATTTATTTATTATCTATGTTACGCCAGATGTTCTATGGATACAAGCTATTTCATGTTCCAAACGAAAATTTTGTGGATTCTGGACCGCGAGAACTCTTTCTTTTAATCTGTATCTTTTTACCAGTAATAGGAATTGGTATTTATCCAGATTTTGTTCTCTCGCTATCCGTTGACAAGGTAGAGGCCCTCTTATCCAATTATTATCCTAAATAGGATTTTTTTTTTTTACTAGTCCGCTCTATACTCTATATTCCATAGTGGAAAAACCAAATAATTCAGAAAAAAGTAAAAAAGTCTAAGTCTAATTAGATATATCTAGAATTTTTGAGAACCCTTTGAGAAGGCGTTCAAGGGGTTCTCAAATCAAACAAAAATGGAAAAACTTTCATTTCATGAAGGTTTTATGTTATGTAATCATTTAGATGATAATGTAAATGAACCATAACTATGTAAACCTATTCCTAATAGATTGATACCAAAATAGCAGATCCAAATTATAAGAAATCCTATTGAAGCTACAAGTGCGGAATTCGTACCCTTCCAATTTGGATTTGTTCTACTATGTAAATAAATTGCGAATATGGTCCAAGTAATAAATGCCCAAGTTTCCTTAGGATCCCAATTCCAATAGGATCCCCACGCCTCATTAGCCCATACTGCTCCACATAGAATACCTATGGTTAAAAGGGTAAACCCTAGGCTAATGACACGATAACTCCAAGAATCCAAACGCTCAGTTAATTGATATTTGTAATAATTTGAAAATGAAGGAAAAGAGGTGTTTTTTAAAGCACTTCTTTTTGCATAGAAATATTCAATCTCACTAAACTCACTAAAGAAAAATGTTTTAAGTAAAACATTTTTTTTCTTTTTAGAAAAGAAATAGAAATTCTTTCGAAATTTAATGATTAGAAGAGCGGCGGATAATAAGGATCCGCACAAAAGAGTTGCATAGCTTAGTAACATCATACTGACATGCATCATTAACCACTGAGATTGTAGAGCAGGTACTAGTATTGTGGATTGATGCATTTCAGTTAAAAGACCCGACGTGGCAAAGCCTTGCGTTAAAATAGTACTTGGCGTAGTTATTGTGCTTAAATCATTTTTAGAGTTCTGTATCTTAGGAATCGTATGAAGAATATACAGAGCCCATGAAAGGAAGATCAATGACTCATATAAATTACTTAATGGAAAATGTCCCGAAGAAGCCCAACGAGAAACTAAGAATCCTGTTATAGATAAAAAAGTTGCTATCATTCCTTTTTCTGACGAATCATGTAATCCCCCAAGTTCACGAACTAATAAGGTTATCAAATGAATCGTAATCACAATAGAAATGGTTGAGAAAGAGATATGAGTTAGTATATGTTCTAAAGTTGCAAATAGCATAAGGAGAAGGTCCCATTACAAAATTCGAAATTTCGAATTTAATTCATTTTCTAATCTATTGTATTCCTTTTCGAGAATGCCGCCACTCGGACTCGAACCGAGATGCTTGAGCACTGCTTCCTAAGAGCAGCGTGTCTACCAATTTCACCATGGCGGCTAACTTGAAATAATAGGGAACTTAAAAGAATAATAGTTATTTTCTGGCAAATCGTCTAGATTGGGAGAGTCTATAGAATTTAGGAACATTAGAATCTTCATTAAAATAGACATCGTTTGGTAGTATCGTTGCGGATTTTTTTAACAAAAAACTCTTGCTTTGCTCAATAGAAACAAAGCTTGAAAGAGTTGGAACTGTTTTTTCTCAGTTGCAATATAGAACTAATTTTTTTTTTCTAATTAGTTTCTCATTGAAATTTTTTCAAATCTTTCAATGCAATGGACAAAATCCAAAAAACCTTTTATATCTATCAATTAGAATTTCTATAATTTCATCATTAAATACAAAGAATTTTGGATTTTAGCAAAATTTCTAGAATGAAAGCCTTTGTTCTCTTATTAATACGATTTACCAAGCCTAAACCAATTTATTTGTGGATTTTGGATAAGATAGGTAGAAGTTGTAAGTCCTATTGAAAGAAAACTCTACTTTTCCTATATTGAAAGAAAACTCTACTTTTCCTATATTGAAAGAAAACTCTACTTTTCCTAATAGAATCCTCCTATTTTATTATGAGGATTCTATTAGGAAAAGTTCGTTGATAGGAAAAGAATACTTAGGACACAGTATAGCAAAAAGTTTTTTTCTATATATCAGAGGGGTTAGTTCTAAGAATATTGTACCGAGGAATTCGACACATAAAAGTAAATTCATTAATTAATCCGAATTATTCATATTAAATAATTGGAATTTCTTTTGGATAGGTCAATTCAAATTATTCCAAAACCAGATTATTTCTTTGTTTGTTGACCAGAAAAACCCTTTGGTTTTGGATGCTCGCTGCCGCTGGAAAATGATCTTGATTTTGCTAAAAAATAAGATTGTACTATGGAAAAATAAGTCTTTTTCTTCCAAAGATTTTTACGAATACGCTTTTTTGACATCGAAGTACGTTTTTTTGGAACTGCCATTTAAAAAGGAGATTACTTTTTTCTAGTTGTATGTGAAAGACATCTATTGCCGCAAATCAATCCTTCTTTCTGCTTTTTCTTAGTATTTATACTTAGATTTTTTCTTAGTATTTATACTTAGATACTGAACTGAAATTCTGAATTCTTTTTTACTTCATTTTCTCTAATGTGGATAAGACAAGAATTTTTTAGCATATTTTTCATTTAGCATATTTTTCATATATTTTGGATTTTGTTTTAATAATATAGAATATATACAAAGGTTTTCTATTTAAATCAATTTATATATCAAGTATACTCCATATATAGATATATGGTACGGGGGTCTATCCCCCATATAAGATGGGGGGATAAAAGGAAGGGAAAATTCAAATAGTTAATTAAGTTCAGAATGGTATTCCATAATTGAATTCCAATCAAAACAAAAAAAAAATAGTTAGTCTCTTAAACAAGACATTCTAAAACTTAGGTAATTCTAGTCATTAGGATTTCAGTTCTATATGAAGTAAGGAATATTCGATAATTTCCTATAAACATAGGTTTTCATTGGAATTCAATCAATCAGTTACGAAACATGAGAGTTGCTTCATCTTCATTTTAATAGAAAGAAATACAAAAATAAATAAAAAAATGAATAGAAAGTAAAATGATTCAATCCTTTTTTATATTTTAATAAATATCCTTCTTTAGATAATAACTAGGTAACAAAGTTATTTGATTAATTTTTTGAATTTAACCAAGTAAACCCATTCTTAATTTTTGATTATTTCAATGAGAGAAATTTGGAAAAATTAGGAAATTATCGAATATTCCTTACTTCATTAAGAATTCCAGTATTTTGTCTTATTCTTTTTTTTTTTTTTTATTCCTTCAGAAAGAGATAAGAATTGGTTTGGTGAATCGGAAACTATTTTATTTTATAGAAAAATTGAAGTAAAAATTGCAATTTCTTTTCTTATGGAACATACATATCAATATGCATGGGTAATCCCTCTTCTCCCACTTCCAGTTATTATGTCAATGGGGTTTGGACTTATTCTTATTCCGACAGCAACAAAAAATCTTCGTCGCATATGGGCTTTTCCTAGTGTTTTACTCTTAAGTATAGCTATGGTATTCTCAGTTTACCTATCTATTCAACAAATAAAAGGAAGTTCTATCTATCAATATCTATGGTCTTGGACCGTCAATAATGATTTTTCCTTAGAATTTGGATACTTGATCGACCCGCTTACTTCTATTATGTTAATACTAATTACTACTGTAGGAATCCTCGTTCTTATTTATAGTGACGATTATATGTCTCACGATGAGGGATATTTGAGATTTTTTGTTTATATAAGTTTTTTCAATACTTCCATGTTGGGATTGGTTACTAGTTCCAATTTGATACAAATTTATTTTTTTTGGGAACTTGTGGGAATGTGTTCCTATTTATTGATAGGCTTTTGGTTTACACGGCCAATTGCAGCAAGTGCTTGTCAAAAAGCTTTTGTAACTAATCGCGTAGGGGATTTTGGTCTGTTATTAGGAATTTTAGGTTTTTTTTGGATAACAGGTAGTTTAGAGTTTCGGGATTTGTTCAAAATAGCTAATAACTGGATTCCTAATAATGGGATTAATTCCTTACTTACTACTTTGTGTGCTTTTTTATTATTCCTTGGTGCAGTTGCGAAATCTGCACAATTCCCTCTTCACGTATGGTTACCCGATGCTATGGAAGGACCCACTCCCATTTCGGCTCTTATACACGCAGCAACTATGGTTGCTGCGGGGATTTTTCTTCTAGCTCGACTTCTTCCTCTTTTCATATCCCTACCTTTAATAATGAGTTTCATTTCTTTAGTAGGTACAATAACACTCTTCTTAGGAGCTACTTTAGCTCTTGCTCAGAGAGATATTAAAAGAAGCTTAGCCTATTCTACAATGTCTCAATTGGGTTATATGATGTTAGCTTTAGGTATAGGTTCTTATCAAGCTGCTTTATTCCATTTGATCACTCATGCTTATTCGAAAGCTTTATTGTTCTTGGGATCCGGATCCGTTATTCATTCAATGGAACCTCTTGTTGGATATTCACCAGATAAAAGTCAGAATATGGTTCTTATGGGTGGTTTAAGAAAATACGTTCCAATTACAAGAACTACTTTTTTATGGGGTACCCTTTCTCTTTGTGGTATTCCACCTCTTGCTTGCTTCTGGTCCAAAGATGAAATCCTTAGTAATAGTTGGTTGTATTCACCCTTTTTTGGAATAATAGCCTCTTTTACTGCAGGATTAACTGCGTTTTATATGTTTCGGATATATTTACTTACTTTTGATGGATGCCTGCGTGTTCATTTTCAAAATTACAGTAGCACTAAAGAGGGTTCGTTGTATTCAATATCCTTATGGGGAAAAAGGATACCCAAAGGAGTGAATAGAGATTTCATTTTATCAACAATTCATGGTAATAAAAGAAATAGGATAGGGTCCTTTAGTACTTCCTTTGGGATTAAAAACACTTTTGTCTATCCTCATGAAACGGGAAATACTATGCTATTTCCTCTTTTTATATTACTGCTTTTTACTTTGTTCATTGGATCCATAGGAATCCATTTTGATAATGGAGTAATGGATAATGGAATAGCGGAGTTAACCATATTATCAAAGTGGTTAACTCCCTCAATAAGCTTTTTCCAGGAAAGTTCTAATTCTTCCATAAATTCATATGAATTTATCACTAATGCAACTTATTCTGTAAGTCTAGCTATGTTTGGTCTATTCATAGCATATATCTTCTATGGATCTGTTTATTCCTTTTTTCAGAATTTATATTTAATAAATTCCCTTGTAAAAGAGAGTCCGAAAAAGTATTTTTTGGATCAAGTAAAAAAAAAGATATACAGTTGGTCATATAATCGTGGTTATATAGATATTTTCTATACTAGGGTCTTTACCCTGGGTATAAGAGGATTAACCGAACTAACGCAGTTTTTCGATAAGGGTGTTATTGATGGAATTACCAATGGGGTAGGTCTTGTTGGTTTTTGTATAGGAGAAGAAATTAAATATGTAGGGGGAGGGCGAATATCGTCTTATTTATTCTTTTTTTTATGTTATGTATCCGTGTTCTTATTCTTTTTTCTTTCTTAACTTAAGGAATTCCCCTGTCTCCTGCCTAAATAACCCCTTATTCCCCTTCCTATCTCCTTCTACCATCTCTCTCTTTCTATCTCCCTCCTTGCTCTCTTTCTATCTCCTTCCTTGCGTTGTATAATAGTTCGGTTTTCCGCGATTTTTTCCATTCCTCTGTGTAAATACCCTAATATGGGTTCACAATCAATAACATCTTCACCATCGAGAGTAACGATCAGTCGAAGAACACCATGCATTGATGGGTGGTGAGGGCCCATATTGACTATCATGAGATCTTTTCTTGTAAGCGGTAGACTCATATCCTTTCTTCCTTAATTCATTATTCCATGAAAATGGATTATTCCATGAATTCCTCAAAACGAGGCTCATCAAAATGCAAAATCTAAGACTACTATAAGACTACTAATAAAATAAAAAAAAAATTCGAACGATTAAATTACTTCTCCCTAATATCCAACTGACTTATTAATTTCTTATAACGTACTCTATTTTTCTTTGCCAAATAAGCTAGCAAACGTTGACGTTTTCCCAAAAGTCTTCGTAGACCTCTTTCCGATGAAAAATCTTTTTTGTGTAATTCAAAATGTGAAGCAAGTCTCCGTATCTTATTGGTGAAACTGAATACTTGAAATTCAACAGAACCCCTGTTTTCTTCTTTTTCTTCTTTAACCATAAATCAAAAAATTTTTCTACCTCCTTTCTTTTTCTTGTATTTTTCTGATCAGGAAAAATACAAAATTATGTCAGTTATTTTGAAGTTATTCTAATCTCGTACACACAAAAATTTGCAATTATTCATCTACTACTGGAATTTGGATTTATTTTATCGATGCAAATTGGATTTGGATAGAAGGGTACATTCTTTTATTTTAGATAGAAGAAATGTTTCTTCTATCTAAAATAAAAGAATTTTGCTGATTTATTTATTGCTATATCCAATTTATGGAATTGATACACCATTTAATTGATATCGTTTAGCAAAATGAAACACAGCATATGCATCCATCTTTCGGCTCGAGAATTTCACGGGATAGAGATATGGTATAAGAAATAGGCTATTAAGTAACTCTAAATGAATTGTGGATACATCTGTATCCTTAACATACTGAAACGACTGCCATTATTCGTATCAAACCAATAGCGATTCATACAAGCTAAATCTTCTAATCAATGGTGGGCCAATAATGCATTTTTTTGCATATGTATTAAGACGCTTGGCCTGATTTCGAAATTGTCCAGAGTTTTTTATGTTGTTTTCATTGCAAAATGATGGATCTCCTTCCGTAACTTTCCAATTACGAGTACGAGAATTGAAAGACATGAAAATTCTCAATTCTCTACGGCGTATAGGAGATAGATAGAATATTTTCAGGAACAAGAAAATCAGAAGAATCTTTCTCTCTATTCACTACCATTCCGCGTCTTCGACTTCTATTAGTTTCTTTTCTTCTTTAATGCAATAGCTATAGTTTGATAGAGAATCCATTTCTCAAAGTAATGGAAACCATTCTCTTATAGGAAATGCTTCGAAAATCGCTATTCCATCTTTTAGGTATCGTGAAAAGTGATACCTGTGAAGATCGTGCATTTCAGTCACATTCAGATCCGTTTTTCGAGTCCATGATATAACCAAATTGGATGGATCTTCCACCCGTTTAGCTAAGAAAGAATAGATGCAGAGGTGGATAATAGATCGATATGAAGATCATGAGCTGCCCCATAATGAAACCGCCAGTAGTCGCGAATATCTCCTTCTTCCCTAATCCAAGATTGGAGAAAGAAGATCTAAGAGGGACCTATGGAGAATGTGGTCAGAAATCCATAATAGAGTCCGACCACAACGACCGAATTAATTATCCTCATCGAGAAACTTAGACTACTAAGTAGAAAAGATTTGAAAATCATGGCATGGGTCTCCTTTTTTTCTTTCTTTAGAGTTTTCTATATGCACAATTTCTCGATGTTTCGATGAGAATTTCTTGACTTTCCATATATAGAAAGAGATAGACTATAAATGACATCTCTTATGTAAATAAGACCAAAGGGATGGATATTAAATGATAGGAAGTGCTAGGAAGTGAAATAGAATGAAATAGAGCCACTTTGGGCTTCCCTATGAAATGAGGCATGGA